ATATTTTTTTTATTGGGGCGATAGCTCTGAAAAGACAGATTGCCTATCTTTTCTTTTATCTCGGGGGAAATCCGATCAGCAGGAGCTAATTCAAAACCCTCTGGTAAAATAAGAACAGCCCCTACATTCAAAGCACCCTTTTTACCATTAGCGAGAACTTGTTTTAGTTGCATATCATAAGGGATTCGAACAACTGCTTCAAATACAGTATCTGGAAGTACCGTTTGTGGAACTTCAATATCCACGGGCTTATTAGCTAAATGGCAATTGGCACATACAATACGACCAGTCGCTTCTCGCGGATTTTCATAACCCTGCTGTGCAAAAATGGGATATGCGCTTGAAATGGATGGCCGAGTTATGATATATATCATGAGCGATACGGAAATGGATCGAGTAATTTGTTCCTTTATCCAAGAAAAAGTCTTTCTAGTTTGCATGGTCCAACCATTGAGCCCAAAAATGTCTACAATAAATTTGGTAGGTCGCTAACCTAGTTCCCTATCCGCAATTCTGCTATTTACTGGAATAATTTTACTGGAATAAATAATATTAATATATAGAATAAATCTTTGGGATGGGTAGAAAAATAAAGAGTAAGTATGATTTTACATGCTTTTCTTCTGTACAACTACAAAGTAAGAAACGTTAGAATTGAATTGGATTAATATAAGTAGATCCTTTTTTAATCATTCATTGAATGATAAATCACTACAAGTGACGGAGAAACACGATTTAAATAACGAAAAATCCAAAATTTAAATAGAGTATCTAGAATGACTGGAAAAGTAGAAACAAGACCAGATATAATTTGATCATTATGAGCAAATCCAAAATCTTTGTAGACAAAGCCAATCATTAGTTCCCAACCATGGGGCGAATGGAATCCGATACATAAATCTGTTAATAAAAGAATCGAAAAAGCCTTTATTGTGTCACTTAAGTTATATAGGAATTCCTGAGCCCAAGAGTTAAGAATAACAAGTTCTTTATTACCCAAAATTGAATAACCACTTAGAATAACGAAACAGATTATATTTGTCAAGAAGTGCAAAATCGTATGGATATGATCCTCATTGTGTATCTTGATTAATTGGAGCGTTTCTTTGTGGATTCCTATACGAAGGTTTTGTAGATGTGTCTCCGAGTATTCCTTGATCATTTCCTCCAAAAGAAAGATTTCCTCCAATTCTATGAATTTTTCGAGAATATTTTTTTCTTGAATATCATTCAAAAAAATTTCAGATTGCCTAGTATTCCACCAATAAGTAACCCAAGATTCCAGACTTTTATTAAATGAGAGAGAAATCCACCAGGGCAAAAATACTATAGATGCAAGATATAAAAGAGGGTTGAATGCTTTCTTTTTTGACATTTTTTCATTTCGTCTATGAATTTTTAATGAACCGACCTCATTAGTTGACTCTACGCCATCCAATATTTCTCTCATGCATGAGTTCTATTACAAAGTATCGAACTTATGAATCTATTCACTGTTTTGTTTTGTGGTTGTTACGTTACGTATACGTCTTCTTTGACTAGAATGAGCGTTATGAAGAAACTTCAGTTAAGTTATGGTATAGAAAAGGGGGATTCTTTAGTTTTTCCTTACTGCTGAGAAAGCATTCACTCTCTCAGCTCATTTCTCAAAATACTTCAATCGGTACACGCAAGAAATAGGCCAATTCGGCAGCTTTTTGTTCGATTTCCCGTGGAGTAACATTCTCATCAGTACGAGTCAAGGGAATGGCCCCCTGGCTTCTGATATCCATATAAAGGACACGGCGAGCATAAATACCCTCTTTAACTTCTATTCTGACGGACTGAATATCCTTTATAAGGAATCGGAGGAAGATGCGACGATTTTTTCCAGGGAATCCCCAACGAAAAATACACACCATTCCTTCTTTTCTATCGAATCGATCATAACCACCCCCTACATTCCACGAAATTGTGCACCACAAATAGGAGCTAATAAAGAGACCCGCGATCCCATAGAAAGACATCACAATCCCTTGTGGAAAAAAAAGGATTTGCTGAGACGGAAATAAAGATATCAAGTTTCTCCCAAGATAACTGGAAGTTCCAACCAATAAGAATCCTAATGAACCTAAAAAAAGGATAATGGCCCAGCAGAAATTACTTGTTTTTCGCGACCCCGTTATAGGTTGTATCCATATATGTTCTGATCGACAACTCATACTTGATCTGGTTTCGTTTTATTGGAATTGAGAGAATACCCTAGACTTTACTCTTTTTGTTTCCGAAGTAACTCTCATCAACTAGTACTATTTTGATGTGAACCTTTAAGAGTAATTTATCAAATTGGTTAGATCTAAAATAAAAAAAAAATACCCTTCGTATGATCCCATCAATATACATATAGATGTACCGATTTTACAGTTCAGCCATCCGGCGATCCTGAGATTTTTTCAAATAGATAGAATTACTTTACCCCCATATCATCTTTCTACAGGCCAAAGAGCCCCTTTTCGACGGA